AATAAGGTGCCTGATTAAAAGGGTTATTTTGATAGAATAAAACATGTATATTTTACCCTTATTATATTTTTTAGAATTAAACTAAAGCCTAAGAAATCAAAATTCTTTGTGCATCATACACCAAAATATAAAAAAGATAAGCTAATATAAGCTACCAGGTTCATACCCTGAGGATAGAAGTTTTAATCTTCTTCTTTTTAATTAATTATAGAAAAATTATATTCAGCATAATTATAATTATAGGAACAGTACTAGCAATTAGATCAGAAAGATGATTAAGAATATGGATAGGGTTAGAAATAAACATAATAGCATTTATTCCCTTAATTTACAAGGAAAAAGTAAACAGAACTTTTGAAAGATGTATAATTTATTTCCTGATTCAAAGTATAGGATCCATTCTTATATTAATTTCAGTTTTAATAAACCCACTCTTCTATATTTCTCAAACATTAGAACAAGGATTATTTAGAATAATATTAACTATCAGAATAATATTAAAAATAGGAGGACCCCCTTTCCACTTTTGATTTCCAGAAATTTTAGATAAAATAACATGATCGAGATGTTTTATTTTAATAACATGACAAAAAATCGCACCAATATACATCTTATCATGTATTATTGATATAAATAGATTATTCATATCAATTATTACCCCAATTATAGTATTAACAGGGTCAATCGGAGGATTAAATCAAACTTCTATCCGAAAAATTATAAGATATTCATCTATAGATCACATGGGGTGGATAATTGTATGCATGAAATTCAATAATAGATTATGAATATTCTACTTTTTAATTTATGCTATTATTCTGGCTAGAATCGTTTATACCTTTAATTTTTATTCAACTTATTATATCAATCAATATTCTAATAAAAGACTTAATTTTACAGAAAAATTAATAATCATTATTGCATTTTTAAGATTAGGAGGTTTACCCCCCTTTTTGGGATTTTTACCAAAATTAATTGTTATTCAATTAACTATTATGTATAGTTCATACATTATTTCTATAATCTTAGTAATAACTACACTAATTACATTATTTTATTATATCCGATTAATTAGATCTATCCTTCTAATTAATAATTCTACAACAAAATGAGAGGTCCCTCAGAGAATGAGTAATGTGCCAATACTCGTAATTATTACGATTAATACAATATTTCCATTAATCGTAATTTTCTGATTATAAAGCTTTAAGTTAAAAACTATTAACCTTCAAAGTTAAAATTATAGGAAGTCCTATAAGCTTTAGTATATATATACTACTTCAGAATTGCAGTCTGATATCATAAAATTGACTATAAAGCCTTTCAACTAATTGGTTCCTGCCCCTGATAAAGGGACTGATTAGCTGGCAAAGGGTTTATAAACCATAAATAAATTTACAATTAATATGTCCTAATTTTTATAAAGCCTTTCAACTAATTGGTTCCTGCCCCTGATAAAGGGACTGATTAGCTGGCAAAGGGTTTATAAACCATAAATAGATTTACAATCTATCGCCTAATCATTCAGCCACTTTACCTTACTATTTACACCACAATATGAATAAATGGCTATTCTCCACTAACCATAGGGATATTGGAACTCTATATTTTTTTCTAGGTTCCTGAGCAGGTGTAGTAGGAACATCGCTGAGATGAATGATTCGAATTGAACTAGGAACCCCCGGTTCTTTTATTGGTAACGATCAAATTTATAATGTATTCGTTACTGCTCACGCATTTATTATAATCTTTTTTATAGTTATACCAATTATAATCGGAGGATTCGGCAATTGATTAGTACCTTTGATAATTGGTGCCCCAGATATAGCATTTCCCCGAATAAACAATATAAGATTTTGATTATTACCTCCCTCCTTAACGCTCCTTCTCGTGAGAAGAATTGCTGAAGGAGGTGCAGGGACAGGATGAACCGTATATCCTCCACTATCTAGTAACATTGCACATAGAGGTACATCTGTAGATCTGGCCATCTTTTCCTTACATTTAGCAGGTGTCTCATCAATTTTAGGAGCTGTCAATTTTATTTCAACAATTATTAACATACGACCAGCAGGAATAACTCCTGAACGAATTCCTCTATTTGTATGATCTGTTGGAATTACAGCTCTTCTATTACTATTATCATTACCAGTATTAGCTGGAGCAATCACTATATTATTAACAGATCGAAACTTTAATACCTCATTCTTTGATCCTTCGGGTGGTGGTGATCCAATTTTATATCAACATTTATTCTGATTCTTTGGACATCCAGAAGTTTACATTTTAATTTTACCAGGATTCGGATTAATTTCACACATTATTTCTATAGAAACAGGAAAAAACGAAGCATTTGGATCATTAGGAATAATTTATGCAATAATAACTATTGGATTATTAGGATTCATTGTATGAGCACATCACATATTCACAGTAGGTATAGATATTGATACTCGAGCTTACTTCACATCCGCCACTATAATTATTGCTGTGCCTACCGGAATTAAGATTTTCAGATGATTAGCCACTTTACACGGAAGAAAAAACTTAAACACACCCAGAATATTGTGAGCACTTGGTTTCATCTTTCTATTCACAATTGGAGGTTTAACAGGAATTATATTAGCAAATTCAAGAATTGATATTACATTACATGACACTTATTATGTCGTAGCACACTTCCATTATGTCCTTTCCATAGGAGCTATATTTGCAATTCTTGGAGGATTTATTCAATGATACCCATTATTTACAGGTATGACACTTAACCCTTTATGACTTAAAATTCAATTTTTTATAATATTCGTAGGAGTAAATATAACCTTCTTTCCCCAACACTTCTTAGGATTAAGAGGAATACCTCGACGATATTCTGACTATCCAGATAGATACACATGCTGAAATATCATTTCTTCTTTAGGAAGAACTATTTCACTAATTAGAATTATAATATTTATTTTTATTATTTGAGAAAGAATAGTAACTAAACGACAAATCCTGGTAGCCAATCAAATACCATCTAATATAGAATGGATACAAAAGTACCCTCCTGCAGAGCACTCATACTCTGAATTACCATTAGTCTGATCCTCTTAATGTGGCAGATTAGTGCAATGAACTTAAACTTCATGTATAAAGAATTACTCTTTCATTAAGAATCGCAACATGAGCAGAAATCAGCCTTCAAGATGCTAATTCTCCGATAATAGAACAACTTATATTCTTTTATGATCACACAATAATAATCTTAACAATAATCTCTATTTTAGTAAGATACATGATAATGACCATAATTACATCAAAATTATCAGACCGATTTTTACTTGAAGAAAACACAATCGAAACCGTGTGAACTATTATACCTGCAATTACATTAATCTTTATTGCCCTGCCTTCAATTCGAATTCTATATATAATAGATGAATGTGTCAGACCTATAATAACAATTAAAACAATTGGACATCAATGATATTGAAGTTATGAATACTCTGATTTCCTAAATATAGAATTTGACTCATATATAATTCCTACGAAAGAATTAGAAAGAGATGGGTTTCGATTACTAGATGTAGATAACCGAGTAATTTTACCAATAGATACTCAAATCCGAATTCTGGTAACATCAGCAGACGTAATTCATTCATGAACAATCCCCAGAATTGGAGTAAAAGTAGATGGCACTCCTGGGCGATTAAATCAAAGTAGATTTTTATTAAATCGTCCTGGGTTAATATTTGGACAATGTTCAGAAATTTGTGGAGCAAATCATAGTTTTATGCCTATTGTATTAGAAAGTATTGAAGTTAATCAATTTATTAATTGACTACAGGAAAATTACAACTCATTAAGTGACTGAAAGTAAGTAATGGTCTCTTAAACCAAAGTATGGTAATTAACAAATACCCTTAATGATTAAAAAGTTAGTTTAAATAAAACATTAGTTTGTCAAACTAAAGATATTTGATTATAATACTTTTTAATTCCACAAATAGCACCCATCTGATGAACAATATTATTTATTATATTCAATACTACTCTTATTATTATAATAATAATAATATATTTTCAAGTAGATACACAACCTAAAACAAAAAAACAATTCACAAGATATATTAAATATTACAATTGAAAATGATAAGAAATGTATTTTCAACATTTGACCCTGCTACATCTATAAGACTATCCCTCAACTGAACTAGAACAATCCTTGTGTTATTTATAATTCCCAGAATATATTGACTTATTCCTTCACGATATAATATAATTACAAAAATTATATACTCCAAATTACATGTAGAATTTAAAGCAATCCTTGGAAGAAAAAACCAAGCTTTTTCCATTATATTTATCACCTTATTTATATTTATCCTTATAAATAACACAGTAGGATTACTCCCATACATATTTACTAGATCTTCACACCTAACCTTTACATTATCATTAGCCCTACCAATATGATTAGCTATTATACTATTTGGGTGAATCAATCACACTCAACATATATTTGCTCATTTAGTACCAGAAGGTACTCCCTCAATCCTAATACCATTTATAGTTTGTATTGAAACTATTAGTAACTTAACACGACCTGTATCATTATCTGTTCGATTAATAGCTAACATAATTGCCGGACACTTATTTATATGTATACTTGGGAGATTTATTGTAACCACTAGATATAATATCTTCCCAGTAACTATAATAATAGAAGTATTCCTAATATTATACGAAACAGCAGTAGCTTTAATTCAAGCTTATGTATTCTCTATATTAAGAGCCTTATATACTAAGGAAGTTACTTATGAACACACACAATCACCCGTATCATTTAGTAGATGTAAGACCCTGACCCTTAACAGGCTCAATTGGAGCAATAACATTAACTTCAGGGATAGTAATATGATTTCATAAAAATAGAATATCCTTATACATATTAGGGGTATTAATTTTACTACTAACAATAATTCAATGATGACGCGATATCTCACGAGAAGGTACATATCAAGGTAAACATACCTTAGCAGTAACTCAAGGATTAAAACTAGGTATAATCTTATTCATTGTTTCAGAAGTACTATTCTTCGTATCATTCTTTTGAGCATTCTTCCATAGAAGATTAAGACCTACAGTAGAAATTAGAACTTGACCCCCTCAAGGAATTTTAACTTTCAACCCTATACATGTGCCTTTATTAAATACAATAGTATTATTATGTTCAGGATTAACTGTTACATGAGCACATCATAGAATCATAGAAAAAAACTTTACACAAACTAAAAGAGCTTTAATTGTTACAGTAATACTAGGAATATATTTTACCGTACTTCAAGCATACGAGTACTACGAAGCAAGATTTACTATTAGAGATTCAGTATTTGGGTCCTGTTTTTATATAGCTACAGGATTCCACGGAATTCATGTAATCATTGGAACTACCTTTTTAATGGTATGTTTAACACGACATTTATTAAATCACTTCAGAAGAAAACACCACTTTGGATTTGAAGCAGCAGCCTGATATTGACACTTTGTAGATGTAGTATGATTATTTCTTTATATTTCAATCTACTGATGAGGAAGTTGTCCTTTTAGTATAAAAAGTATATTTAACTTCCAATTAAAAGGCTCAATAAAATTGAAAAGGATAATTTACATAGTATTATCATCAGTAGTTTTAGTTATATTAATTTCACTAGGATTAATATTAATCTGTACAACTATCTCTAAAAAATCAATTCTAGACCGAGAAAAGATATCTCCATTCGAATGCGGATTTGATCCTAAAAGAAGATCCCGAATACCTTTTTCTATTCAATTCTTCTTATTAGCCGTCCTATTTCTAATCTTTGACATTGAGATTGTTATTATCCTGCCTATAATTATTGTAATAAAGAACAGAATTATAAAAATTTGATTCCTCACTGTCAGTACATTCATTGTAATCCTACTAATCGGACTATACCACGAATGAAAAAATGGGGTCCTTGAATGAGCTAATTGGGGTTGTAGTTAACCATAACATTTAATTTGCAATTAAAAGGTACTTAATAAGTCTACCTCACCAAAAGTAGTGAAGTAATAGTTACATTTAGTTTCGACCTAAAAATTAGAGAACACGTTTCTCCTTACTTTTAATTGAAGCCAAAAAGAGGCATTTCATTGTTAATGAAACCAATGGTTAAAACACCCAATTAAAGGGGGAAGGTGTACCTAAAAGAAGCTGCTAACTATCTTTTAAAGCGGTTCAATTCCGTTTTCCCCTTTAATTCATATAGTTTAACATTTAAAACACTTCATTTTCAATGAAAAGATGAATAATAAATTCTATGAATACCGTTCAAGGAGGATAATCCTCATCCCAACAACTTCAATGTTATGCTTTAATTAAGCTACTTAAACTAAACTAAAGAAAATAAATAAATCATAATAAACATAAGTATAAAAACCTTAACATTATTAAATTGATATAAATTTAAGATATTTCTTAAACCAGAAAAGAAAGAAATAGGGCCATTAGAAACTACATATTCACCTCAACCAGAATCTATTACTCTATCATACTTCTTAGATAAAATAAAAAACTTATCATAAAGTATAAAAGTACTAAATATAGGTATAAACCACATAGAACCCAAAAATCAAGTAAAAGAATAATAATTCAAAAAGAAAAAGGAATTAAATAAACTAATTATAGAAAGCTCATATCCCAATCAACCACCCAACATAACAGAAGCTAAAGGCAAAAACTTTAAATAAAATGGAAATAAAATTAAAGTAGGACAATTAAAAAGTAACCATCTTAAAGTTCTCCCCCCAAAGATAGCTAAAAAAGACAATAAAATTATTGACTTCATTATAATGCCGTCCTCAGTATAATTTTGACAAACATAAGAGTTCATATTAAAAGAAAGACAAAAAAAGAGTAAACGAATTCTGTAGGACACAGTTAAACCTACAGAAAGAAAAAAAATGATGAAGATGAATAGATTAAAAAGAGAGAAAGATATTATTTCAATAATAATATCCTTTGAATAAAACCCAGACATAAAAGGAAGTCCACATAAAGAAAAATTAGAAATCAAAAAACATGCGCATGTAAAGGGAAGATGATTAATTATTACACCTATATGACGAATATCTTGAGAATCTCTTATACAATGAATTATTAAACCAGCACATAAAAATAATAAAGCCTTAAAAAAAGCATGAGTTAATAAATGAAAAAAAGCTAAAATTGGATAACCAATAAATAAGATTGATATTATTAAACCCAGTTGTCTTAAAGTAGATAAAGCAATAATCTTTTTCAAATCATACTCAAAATTAGCACCCAACCCTGCTATAAATATAGTTATCACTGATAATAATAAAAAGAAACTACAATCAATTGATTTTAACAAATCAGAAAAACGAATTAATAAGTAAACCCCCGCAGTAACCAAAGTAGAAGAATGAACTAAAGCAGAAACAGGGGTTGGAGCTGCTATAGCGGCAGGAAGTCAAGAAGAAAAAGGAATTTGAGCTCTTTTAGTAAAACCAGCTAAAACAATTAATAAAACTAAATATATCATTCAAGAATCACCCCAAACTCTAACATAAAAAATATAATGCCAACTACCAAAATTTATTATTCAAGCAATAGCTAACAAAATAGCAACATCCCCTACCCGATTAGTTAACACAGTTAATATTCCTGCAGAATAAGATTTATAATTCTGAAAGTAAATTACCAAACAATAAGAAACTAAACCTAATCCATCTCAACCAATAAGAATTCTTATAAGGTTAGGTCTGACAATTATTATTATTATAGATAATACAAACATTAAAACTAAGAAATAAAACCGAACCTTATAAATATCCGAACCTATATATCTCTCACTATAATAAACAACTATAGAAGAAATAATAAAAACACATCCTAAAAAAATTAATGAAATTCAATCAAAAATAAAGGTTATTATAATAGAACAACTATTAAGACTTAAAACTTCCCAATCCAAGAAAAGAGAATAATCTAAAACTAAAAAATAAACACCAGAAATAAAAAAGATTATACCTCTAATTAACAACATTAAAGAACCCAGAATATATAAAGAAACTTTACCTAAGATGGTTTAAAGTTATACAACACCTGCAATTCCACAAATTGCTATTCTAAATAAACTATCTAAACTAAATACAAAAATCAAACAAATCACACCTTAAAATTAAAATATTCAAAGGAACAATATGAAGAAAAATCAAAATATATTCTCGACAAGAATTAAAACCAAAACCCGCAATACCTCTATATAAACGACCATGTTGAATATAAGAATATAAAAAAATACTATAACAACATCTTAAAAAAGAAGAAACCCCTAAAAACACCAAACTTAAAGATCTTCACCCTATTACTCTATTAATTAGTATAACCTCACCAACTAAATTAACAGAAACAGGAGATGCCATATTATTAACTCTTAAAATAAATCAAAATAAAGACATAGAAGGTATAAATACAATATATCCCTTATTAATATAAAAACTACGACTATGGCTCTTCTCATAAATAATATTCGCCAAACAAAATAAACCAGATGAACACAAGCCATGGCCAATCATCAATATTAATGCACCTGTATAACCCCAAGAATTCAAAGTAAATAAACCACATAAAACTATGCCCATATGAGCTACTGAAGAATAAGCAATTAAAGATTTAATATCAGTCTGATATATACAAAGAATACCTACTAAAACTATACCAAACAATCTCAATCTAATAAAAAAATGATTACAAACGATAGAATAATCATAAATAAAATAAAGAACTCGCATTAAACCATAACCCCCCAACTTAAGTAAAACACCAGCCAAAATCATAGAACCAGAAATAGGAGCCTCCACATGAGCTTTAGGTAGCCAAAAGTGAACAAAAATTATAGGCATCTTAACCAAAAATGCTATAATTAAAGACATATAGATATAAAAATTAACTTCCAAATCAATTAAAAAATAAAATAAAGTTATAGAAACCTTATCAATATATAAAATACATAATAATAAAGGTATAGAAGCAATTAAAGTATAGAACAAAAAGCAATAACCAGCATTCAAACGCTCAGGTTGATAACCCCAACCAAAAATTAAAAACAAAGTAGGAATTAAAGAAGACTCAAAAAAAACAAAAAATAGAAAGATATTAGTTGTTCTAAAAGATAAAAACAAAAAAAACAACAAGAAAAGATTAACAAATATGAATTCTAAAGGAAAATTATTATTTTTATAAATTAGATATCTTGCAACCATTATTAATATAATAATTCAAAATCTCAAGAAAATCATACTTATAGATAAAATATCTCCCCCAAGAGAGTAACTCATTATACTATAAAAATCAGAAAACCAAAAAGTGTTAAAAAAAACAAAAAAAGCAATCATAAGAGAAACAATAAAAAATCATCAAGAACCTAACAACAAATAAGGGATTCTAAAAAATATAAAAAATAGAACTCTTATCATCCTAAAATAGATAATCTAGAAATATTATCTCTGCCCTGACCTCGAATTAAACAAACTAAAATACCAAGACCAAGAGCACCCTCACATACAATAAAAGTTAAAAAAACTAGAATAAAATAGTATGAAATACCATAACAACATAAATAAATAAATAAATAAAGATAAAGAGAAAGAGCTAAAAATTCCAGTCTCAAAAGAGTCAAAAGAAGATGTTTACGTATAGAACAAAAAACAAACATACCAGATAAAAATATAAAAAAAGCACATAATCTAATCATAAGTTGTTTTAATAGTTTAAAAAAAACAATGATCTTGTAAATCATAAATAGAATAAATCTTTAAAACTATCAGTAAAGAGAATTAGATCCCATTTTTAATCTCCAAAATTAATGTTTTTTAAACTATTCACTGATTATGATAAACCTACTAATTATAACATCAATTACAATTAGAATTACATTTATATTTCTTAAACACCCTTTAAGAATAGGATTAGCATTAATTATACAAACAATCAACGTATCATTAATTACTGGAATAATAATTAATACATTCTGATTTTCCTACATTCTTTTAATTACTATATTAAGAGGTGCTTTAGTTTTATTCATTTACATAGCTAGAATTGCATCAAACGAAAAATTCTACACATCAATTACAATAATATTACTCATTCTAGTAAGAATAGGGGTAATATTAACCCTAACTCTATTAAAAACATACCCCAACATAACAGAAACAATTAAAAAAATAAATCTCAATAATGAACAAGTATTAAGCTTAATTAAGATATTTAATATGCACAATATAATCATCACACTAACAATAATTATCTACTTATTTATAACCATAATCGTAATTTCCTATATCGTAAATGTACACGAAGGTCCTCTACGAATAAAAAACTAATGAATAAACCACTACGAAAAACACACCCGCTACTTAAAATTATTAATAGATCACTTATCGACTTGCCTACTCCATCATCAATTTCATTATGATGAAACTTTGGGTCCCTATTAGGAATGTGTTTAATAATTCAAATTATAACTGGCATCTTTTTAGCAATACATTATACAGGAAACATTGAACTTGCATTCAAAAGAGTAGTACACATTTGTCGAGACGTTAATAGAGGGTGATTACTACGAAATCTACACGCCAACGGTGCTTCCCTATTCTTTATATGTTTATATTTACACGTAGGTCGTGGAATATATTATGGATCCTACAAACTAACACCTACATGAATAGTAGGAATTATTATATTATTCATAACTATAGGAACAGCCTTCCTAGGATACGTTCTACCTTGAGGGCAAATATCATTTTGAGGAGCAACAGTTATTACCAATTTACTATCAGCAATTCCTTACTTAGGGGATACTTTAGTAAAATGATTATGAGGAGGATTTTCCGTAGGAAATGCTACATTAACACGATTCTTTACATTACATTTCTTATTACCCTTTATTTTAAGAGCTATAACAATAATTCATTTATTATTCCTACATCAAACAGGATCAAATAACCCTATAGGATTAAAAAGAAACTTAGATAAAATTCCTTTTCACCCATATTTCTCAATCAAAGACCTTGCAGGTATAACTATCACAATAATATTATTCATTATATTAACATTACTAGAACCACGATTATTAGGAGATCCTGAAAATTTTATTCCTGCAAGACCTTTAGTAACGCCAGTACATATTCAACCAGAATGATATTTCCTATTTGCCTATGCTATCTTACGATCTATTCCTAATAAATTAGGAGGAGTTATTGCAATAGTAGTATCAATCGCTATTATCGCAATGTTACCATTCACTAACAAAAACAAATTCCAAGGATTAACATTTTACCCTATTAACCAGATTTTATTTTGAAGATTTGTAAGAATCTTAATAATACTAACTTGAATTGGGGCCAAACCAGTAGAAGATCCATTTATCTTAACAGGACAAATTTTAACCGTAGTATACTTTATATATTTTATTGTCAACCCCATAATACTTAAAATATGAGATTGATTACTAGAATAATTTATTATACACAATAAGAAGGTTGAATTCCTTCATTAACTTAAGTTTTATTCACAAAGAGTTTATAAAGTTTGATTGTCAACCCCATAATATAAAAAAATGGGATTGATATAGTTGTACTATCAATTAATAAGGGCAGCATATATTGCATCCCCTACTTTAATGAAATTAAAGTTTTATTCACAAAGAGTTTATAAAGTTTGATTGTCAACCCCATAATACTTAAAATAGGATATTGATAAGTTAATTAGCTTAAACAAAGCTTGTACTTTGAAAGTACAATAAGAAGGTTGAATTCCTTCATTAACTTAAGTTTTATTCACAAAGAGTTTATAAAGTTTGATTGTCAACCCCATAATATAAAAAAATGGGATTGATATAGTTGTACTATCAATTAATAAGGGCAGCATATATTGCATCCCCTACTTTAATGAAATTAAAGTTTTATTCACAAAGAGTTTATAAAGTTTGATTGTCAACCCCATAATACTTAAAATAGGATATTGATAAGTTAATTAGCTTAAACAAAGCTTGTACTTTGAAAGTACAATAAGAAGGTTGAATTCCTTCATTAACTTAAGTTTTATTCACAAAGAGTTTATAAAGTTTGATTGTCAACCCCATAATATAAAAAAATGGGATTGATATAGTTGTACTATCAATTAATAAGGGCAGCATATATTGCATCCCCTACTTTAATGAAATTAAAGTTTTATTCACAAAGAGTTTCTCTAAGAATGTACTCTTAACCATTGCTTCACCTACTTTAGTACATACCCTAATACTTGAGTATTACTTTATACAAATAAAACTATAACACCTGAAAAAAACAAAAGATAATACAAAGAAATAGGTAAAAAAACCCTCCAGGTTAAATATATTAATTTATCATATCGATAACGAGGGAAAGTACCTCGAACCCAAACAAAAAGAAAAATTAGAAAAGTTCATTTAATAAAAAACTTAATAGAATATAAATCACACCCTAAAAAGATAATACATCTTAATAAACTTATAAAAATAATATTTATATACTCAGCTAAAAAAATAAAAGCAAAACCCCCTCTTCTATATTCAACATTAAAACCAGAAACCAGCTCTGACTCCCCCTCAGCAAAATCAAAAGGAGATCGATTAGTTTCCGCTAAACAAGAAGAAATTCAACAAAAAAACAGAGGAAAAGAAAAAAAAATAAATCAAATATAACTTTGGTAAAACATGAAATCTACTAAATTAAACCCAAAAATAAAAATTAATATACATACTAAAATTAAAGCTATTCTCACTTCATAAGAAATTGTCTGAGCTACCGAACGTAGACCTCCTAAAAGAGCATAATTAGAATTTGATCTTCAACCAGATAATAAAATACCATATACCCCTATACCAGTACAACACAAAAAAAATAAAGCCCCAAAATTAAAATTATACACATTAATAAAATAAGGAAATAAAACTCAAAGAGTAAAAGATAAAGTTAATAAAAATACAGGAGAAATATAGTAAACAATAAAATTAGAAAGAAATGGGAAAGTTTGTTCCTTAAAGAATAATTTTAAACCATCAGAAAAAGGTTGTAGGAGCCCTATAAAACCAACCTTATTAGGCCCCTTTCGCAACTGAATATAACCTAATACTTTTCGCTCCAAAAGAGTGGTAAAAGCAACTCCTACTAAAATCAAGATAATAGTTAAAAAATAAGAAACTAAAAACATTACTATCTGTAGAAGAATCTACATGAACAAATTCTAAATTTATCGCACTAATCTGCCAAAATAGTAATAGAAATCAATAATTAAAAACTTTTATTCCTTAAGTTTGGTCCTTTCGTACTAAAACCTAACAATATCTTGAAGATAGAAACTGACCTGGCTCACGCCGGTCTGAACTCAGATCATGTAAAAAATTAAAGGTCGAACAGACCTAGTTTATGAGCTTCTGCACCCAAAACTTATTTTAATCCAACATCGAGGTCGCAAACTCCTTCATCGATAAGAACTCTTCGAAGAAATTACGCTGTTATCCCTAAGGTAACTTAATCTTTTAATCATTAAAAATGGATCAACTATACATTCATTTATGATAAAAATAAGTAGAAGTTAATTTAAATTCCACAATCGCCCCAACCAAATACATATATTAATTTATAATAATTAATTCACTATAATTTATAATAAATATAGGTATAAAGATCTATAGGGTCTTCTCGTCCCTCAAACACATTTCAGCTTTTTGACTGAAAAATTAAGTTCATAAACTAAATTAAAGAAAGTTAATACCTCGTCCAATCATTCATTCTAGCCTTTAATTAAAAGACAAATGATTATGCTACCTTAGCACAGTTAAAATACCGCGGCCATTCAAAATTAATCATTGGGCAGATTAGACCTTATATTCAATTCACAAAAGGACATGTTTTTGTTAAACAGGCGAGTATAATATTTGCCGAGTTCCTATAATTTAATTAAATAAAATACTAATTCAATCATTATATTAATAAATATCAAATTTAATCATTTATTCCTGTAATTAATTAAATTTTATAACAAATAAATAAAACCTTAAGCTTATTCTATAACGAAATTAATGATGGCCGATTCTAAGCCTACAACAGCTACTATAAGAACAAATTATAATAATATTGCCAAGCTTATCCCTAACAATATTAGATAAAAACCATTAAATAAAAATAAATTATTATATTAATGCTTTTATCCTAAATTAAATTCAATTCCAGAAAAACCAGATATATAAAGAACGAATAACATATCATTACTAAAAGCCAATTAGAAACAATTTTGATACATTGAAACCCATAGACCCTTATCCCTCTTTATTTCGGGATAGGTATATCTATAACATATAGTTAATTAACCCTGATACAAAAGGTACAAAAAATTAATTAAACTTTAACTTTAATTAAAAACAATCCTTCACAGTACTTTTCACTATCAATCAATCAATTAGTTCAATAAAATATACTAAAATAAAAGTTATTTCTATAAAAACAATTTTAACTAACAAAATAATTAAATCAATATTAAATCAAATTAAGTTGATTTGCACAACTAAACATATTAATGTAAATAATAGCTCCTCTAAGGAAATAACTTGACTTACTAGGCCCACCTTCCGGTAGGCCTACTTTGTTACGACTTATCTCATCTTACAAATTCAACGAGAGTGACGGGCGATGTGTACATAATTCAGAGCAATATATCAAAGTTATTTTCTAATAACAATTACTTCTAAATCCAATTTCATTAACATTTCCATAATTAAAATCCAATAAATATAATTATTGTAACCCATCTCTTCTTTATTATAACTACACCTTGACCTGACATGCCTCTCATAAAGATTAACGAAAATATTCTAATAAAACATTCATGACAGAGGTATATAAACAATAAATAAAGTAAAATTCATCGTGGATCATCAATTACAGGACAGGTTCCTCTAAAAAGACTAAATTACCGCCAAATTCTTTTAATTTTAAGAACATAACTATTAATTCCAAGGTATTAAATATAACAGTTTAAAATAATAGGGTATCTAATCCTAGTTTAAATAAAAACTTTCTGATTTAATCAAAACATTACAAATTAAATAAATTCCCAATTTCACCTAAAAATCAAAGTCTAATTGTAATCATTAAAAACAAATTAAATCAATAACCAAAACTAATTTATTTACCCCAGATGTGTAACCGCGACTGCTGGCACAACCTTTGTCAGGATTAAACCAATTGGCTGAATCTAAGTATACTTAAATTTCAAGATCAAGAACTGCAATTCAAAATAAACAACCATTTAGATAAATTAAATCACACAAACATTAACATGTACAACCATCAGTTAATAAATTCCACAAGCTAGAATCAAACTTTAATTTAACTCCTTCTTTGAATCGGTACATTATAGATTTATCCCCCCCTCCTATCGGTTCCCAGAATATCGGTAATACTATAATAGTGTAAATGTATCCATATATTAAATATTTCACATACCTTTGATTACAGACCAACAAGTTATTGCATTCTATCCATACTCAATGACACATAAATCAATTACTAAGCTTTAGTTAACAATCTATTTGGTATAACATACATCATAATTTCTTCAGGAAATTATTCGATAAATATCTTTTCTTGTAAATCCTCCGTCCACAAGTGGGCCATAGCTAATAACTATTGTCATTAGGAAAATACTTACTACTAACCTACTAACACCCTTGGGGGTTACACATACCTTCCTCTCCTTCTATCACCTCCTAAGTACCTTACCTATCCCTGAAATAGTTTATACCCGGACTGGATGGGGGGGGGGTCCTAATAAAGTTAACACATAACTTATAAAAGTTATTAATGATAACTTGCATATATTAAAATAAAGATAACAAACTAAAAGTTTACTAATCTCTTTTATATCTAATATATACATAAACATTTTATTCGATATTTTACATTACTCCTTCAGATCTCGGAACCTAAGAATAGGTCCTCATCCCTGTAAAGGGGTCAAATCGGAACTTTTGAAAGAACCAATTAAACCCTAATCATACCTATAAAGCATGACAGGAACCAAAGATAAAACAGAAAGAAAAATCAACAATTTTATTCGAAGGGGTCAAATCGGAACTTTTGAAAGAACCAATTAAACCCTAATCATACCTATAAAGCATGACAGGAACCAAAGATAAAACAGAAAGAAAAATCAACAATTTTATTCGATATTTTACTTTATCTTCCGATTCAAGAACCAAGAATAGGTCCTCATCCCTGTAAAGGGGTCAAATCGGAACTTTTGAAAGAACCAATCAGTGAACCAAAGATAAAACAGAAGGGAGACGAATTAAAGAGTACCGACACTCCTAAGGTACGACAGAAATACAAAAGTTGATTGTCTATTTTTTTAAGAAAAAGGAGAAAAAAAATAGAAAGA